GGTTACATTTTTCATATGCTCTCCTCTTATAGATAGGACGAACAAAGAAGAAAGTTTTTGATCACTTACTTCGCTCGCCCTTTTTTGATCGGTTTTTTTAATGCAATTTTTTTAATGCAAATAGATTCAATCTAATAATTTCTTTTAGATTAAGTCTTAGGTCTCGTTTGACCTGTGAAAGATCACCTGAAATGTATCCCAAAATTCCTAAAATAAAACGCAAATTTCTGCTGTCTTAAACTAAGGACCGGAGGGAAGAGGGCGAGCATATCCTCTAACTTGATTATGCTCAAATCAACCCTTCCTGGGGTTCCTGGGGTATTGCCCAATAAATAAAAAATTCCGGGAATAAAATACTATAAAAAATAGTAGTAAAGTATTGATATACTTGGAATTACAGAAGCAAATACCAATTTATTAAAAAAAGAATAAAGTATCTAATCTAAAGGACTGATTTTCTTTTTTAGGATTAAACAAAAGGGTTCGCAAATAAAAGCGCTAGTGCCACAACCAGTCCATAAATTGTTAAAGCTTCCATAAAAGCTAGACTAAGCAATAAAGTACCTCGTATTTTCCCTTCTGCTTCTGGCTGTCTCGCAATACCTTCTACAGCTTGTCCTGCAGCAGTACCTTGACCAACTCCAGGCCCAATAGAAGCAAGCCCTACGGCCAATCCAGCAGCAATAACGGAAGCAGCAGCAATTAGTGGATTCATGGTGAGTTCCTCATGTCAAAAAAAAGAAATGGTTAAGGATACAATTAACCAAGAAATTATTACTTCTAACTTCTATTGGGTAGAAGTAACTAAAAAGTACAAATTGAAATGATAATCTGAATCGTCCGAACTACTTCGAGATCTCATTTTTAGTTTCTAATCATTAGAGGTTTGTGCAAATCCATATGATTCTCATTATTCTATTTCTCTTTCTTTCCAACCACTCTTTCATTCCATCCTTTTTTTACTCTTCAATATCCTTGAGTTCCCTTTTATTCCCCTTCATCTAATCCATAAGACGAAATAAATAGAGGAAGAACTCCTATTGAAATCGAACTAATCCAATAGGAATCAAGATATACAATTGATAACAATATGCTGCATAGAACTGGATATGGAATCCAATTCCATTACAATTCCATATAGAAGGGAATTCCAAATATCGGATTAGATAATGAATTTAACTTAGGAATAAAAAAAATCCCATATACATTTGTTTCTTCTATTTTGTTTGCGTATTTTCTCATTTTCTAGTGAATCCTATTATAAAAGCATTCCTTAGAAAGCCACACAAAAGATGACTGTCTTATAGGCATTAAATAAAGATATAGATCTAACCTGACTCCGCCCCCCTTCGAATGCATATATATTTTAACAATTCCATAATATTGTTTATTCTCTCTCCTACAACTCTGGGTTGTATATTCATACCCATTTCGAACTATTTCGTTTTCCAAGCAAGAGGATTATCTGGAACCATGCATGAATTGGGCTAAGCTAAAAAACTGTTTCGAAAACTAGTCAATTCAATGATGACCTTCCATGGATTCCCCTATATAGGCTGCGGCTAACGTTGCAAAAATAAGAGCTTGAATACCGCTTGTAAATAATCCAAGAAACATGACCGGTATAGGGACTACTAAGGGGACTAAAGAAACAAGAACAACAACGACTAATTCATCCGCCAATATATTTCCGAAAAGTCGAAAACTCAGCGATAATGGTTTTGTGAAATCTTCTAGGATGTTAATTGGTAAAAGGATTGGGGTTGGTTTAATATATTTCTCGAAATAACTCAATCCTTTTTTGCTAAGACCCGCATAAAAATATGCCGCTGATGTGAGTAAAGCTAAAGCAACAGTAGTATTTATATCATTCGTGGGCGCTGCTAATTCCCCATGGGGTAACTCTATAATTTTCCAAGGTAAAAGAGCACCCGACCAATTCGAAACAAAAATAAAAAGGAACATAGTCCCAATAAAGGGAACCCAGGGACTATATTCTTCTCCAATCTGAGTTTTGCTCAAGTCTCGAATAAACTCAAGGACATATTCGAAGAAATTCTGACCGTCGGTTGGGATGGTTTGTGGATTCCGAACAGCTATGATAACTGAACCTAGCAAGATAGTAATTACGACCCAAGAAGTGATGAGTACTTGGGCATGAATTTGGAAACCTCCTATTTGCCAATAGAAGTGTTGGCCTACTTCTACCCCCGATATATCGTATAACCCCTTGAGTGTTTTAATGGAACATGGTGTAATATTCATATTGTCCTCTGATAAAAATTGAACTTCAAAAAAGGAATTCTTTTGATTCAACCATCTCTTTCTCAACTCAGCAACTTGAAGTATTAATCTTATATTTAGGATACCAAGAAATCACATCAGATCATAATATATATCAATACCCTCTAATATATATCAATATTCCCCTTCTTTTATCTATGGAAAACAAAAAAGAATAGTAACTGATCTACGCAGTTGCTAAAGAATAAATTATTCTTCTTAATCTTAATCAACGATTTCTTATATAGAGAGAACGGCCCTCACAAATTGCAAATACTAATTTGTTAAGAATCAATCGAATTGAAGTCATAGTGTCATCGTTGGCAGGAATCGATATACTCGCGAGATCTGGGTCACAATTTGTATCGACTAAAGAAATAGTAGGAATCCCCAAAATGGCACATTCCCGAAGAGCTATATACTCTTTTTGCTGATCAAGGACGATCACAATGTCAGGCAACTTCGTCATATATTTGATCCCGTCGAGATATCTTTGCAAGGTAGATAATTTTCTCTTTAAGATTGCCACATCTCTTTTTGGGAGATGGTGGAATTTTCCCATCTTTTCTTCTGCTCTTAAGTCTCTAAATTGAGAAAGTCTAGTTTTGGTAATCGACCAATTCGTTAGCATACCACTGAACCACTTTTTATTAACATAATGACAACGAGATCTTATTGCAGCTGATGCTACTAAATCCGCTGCTCTTTTTTTGGTACCAACAATTAAGAAGCTTTTTCCCTGACTTGCTGCATCAAAAACTAAATCACAAGCTTCTGATAAAAAACGAGCCGTTCTAGCGAGATTTGTAATATGAGTACCTTTACGCTTTGCTGAGATGTAAGGTGCCATTTTAGGATTCCATTTCTTAATACCATGACCAAAATGAACTCCCGCTTCTATCATCTCTTTCAAATTGATGTTCCAATATCTTCTTGTCATTTTTTCCACACTTCCTTTTTTTTTCTTTTTTTCGTCTTACCATTACGGAATTGATTTCTTTTTGAAGATTAAGAAAGAGCCGAAATAGCTTGAAATAAATAATAATTGTTCCGATGGAACCTTCTACTCAAAATTGGCCATTGATACATGGTATAAACATAGCCTTAATGAATTAACTTATTTCTCTTACTTATTAAATTTCTCTTACTTATTAAAATACAAAATCGAAAATCAGACCTGTTAGCATTCTAAGGTCAAAAGTCTATTTTAAATTAAAGTAAAAAAAAAATCTGCTTTATGTATCCTTAAATCGTCTAAATGGGGGTAAATGGGGGTTCTGATGTCTCATAGAAATTGTTTGTTACGTCAGAATCAGAAGAAACTAATTCTGTATGGAGAAACAAAATATCTCTCATTTCCAACGCGAATAGATTTTTTTTTTGAATTTCGAAATAAAGGTTCTTGTCTTGTGGGGAACGATGCACAAATTTTTGGAATCCAGTACCAACAGGTATAATCCCCCCCAGAACCACGTTTTCTTTCAGGCCTTTCAACCAATCAATACGACCTCGTAGGGCAGCTTTTGCTAAAACTCGAGTAGTTTCTTGAAAACTTGCTTCAGATATGAAACTTTGGGTATTCAGGGAAGCCCTTGTTATTCCCAATAAGATTGCCCGATAATAGATCGATTCATCCAAAGCCCGCCCTGCTCGTTCCGCTCGCAATAGTCCTATTAATTCCCCAGGTGAAAAAACATTAGACATTCCATCTTCGGAAACCCTTACTTTTGATGTTACTTGGCGTATAATAATCTCTATATGTCTATTATGGATCTGTACCCCTTGGGATCGATAAACCTTTTGGATCTTATTAACCAAAGAGATACGACTTTGGGCTATGGTTAGCTCAGCTCCAATCAAGAATCCCCAAGGAACCCCAAGAATTCTTGGTATACACTCATTCCAATCCTCAATTCTCCTTTCCAGATTCGGCGATAGTGAATCAATTGAACGCGCTTCGAAGATTTGTTCTACTTTTGGAAGACCTTGCGTTATATCACTAGATCTTGATTTTTCATATATAAACGTAACTAACCTATCTCCTTTGTAAAGGATTTTTCTATAATGACCATGAACAGTTGCTCCTATAGTGGCCAAATAAGGCTTAGCTGCTCTTATAACAAAGGAGTCCATATTAACAATGAAAATTTGACCAGATTTTTTTATATACGATTTAAATAGACATACATTTTCGCAAATAAATTGTCCAAGGTGAATTATTGCCGATGTCTGCTCCCACGAGTCGTGATGGAGAAAGTGCCAATTCAAATGGAATGGATCCAACATGATGTTACTGTCAAAATTCGAAATCCTTTTCTTTTCGTCTATTAAAGAGTATTTTAGTCCTTGAAGTACTTGGAGGGTTTGTTTCAAATTGTCAAGGAACAAGTATTTTTTTAACAAGATCTGATTATGCGTTAATAAATAGTAAGATGAAAAAAAATTCGATATACTAGGTACAATAGCGCCTAAGAGCCCCAAAATATTTCGAATAGGAATTCTAGGATTCGATTCTTTTACCGCATTGGGATATTTTGAATTCTTGAATAAACCAATTCGAGAACAGTTGGATGCCGACAAAATCATCAAAGATGGGTATTCTTTATTTCGATTCAACAAGGTGCCAATAGCTTCTTGATGTTGGCTAAGTGATTGAATCTTCCCCTTGGAATAAAAGGAATTGGTATTCTTGTGATCTAACCTATTATTGGCAATTGGTCCTGCACTTGTCCTATCATACCTTCTTCGTGTATACGAAATAGTGGACTTGACTAACTCAATTCTTAGGAAATCGCGAATCAGATCATTTGTTCTTACCTCAACAAGGGAAGCAAGGGCCCCCTCTTTTTCTTCTTGTTCCCAATTCACTACTAAGCAAGTTCGAACGAATTGGCTATTCGTGTGATAAATTCTTTGAGTTAACTTGCTATTTTCGTGAGAAATAAAATTGACAAGTCGAAGTTGTAGATTATCTTCTTCTTGCAGAAGATCTTGCGGGAAAAGTGTTGCTAAATTTTTCCCTTCGTCCATTTCATATGCGAATGCAGGTCGAACCGAAACAAAATACTTTTCCTTGTTTTTGAGAATTTTTTTCCGTTGAACATAAACCCAATTTTTCCTTTTTTTTGATTCCTTAGAATCTTTTTTTTCTCTTTCTGGTGGTATCAAACTGCCACTTACTATCTTATCCACCTCTTCAGGAAAATAAATATCCCCAGAAAAGATTTTGAGTTCCGTATGGCTTTTTTTTCTTTTCACTCGGACCAATCCACCTAGTCGACTTCTTGTATTTTTTGTGAGTTGTGTATCCACCCCAATAATACTATTATCAAGTACCTTTAGGGATGAGGATCTCGGCAGGATATGCAGTTCTTGAAGAATGAAAAAAAAGCGATCTACTTCTTTTTGGTATTTTAGACTAAATTCTTTTGTTCCTCGATGCTCAATAAAACCCTCTTTTTTTAAGATAGAATCCTCCTCTGGTCTCCCATATTCTTCTTCTGGGTCTTCCTCTGAGTCTTCTTCTAAAGTCCCATATTCGTTCTCTGAGCCATCCTCAGGGCTCCCATATTCTTCTTCTGGGTCTTCCTCTAGAGTTCCATATTCGTTTTTTCGGGTCTTATATTCGTTCTCTGGGCTCCGGTATTCCTCCTGTAAGTCTTTCTCTAGAGTCCTATATTCGTCTTCTAGGGTTTCATATTCGTCCTCTAGGATCCCATATTCATCTTCCAGGGTTTCATATTCGTCCTCTAGGGTTTCATATTCGTCCTCTCGGACCCCATATTCCTTCTCTGGGCTTTCATATTCGTCCTCTGAGTCTTCCTCTCGAGTCCTATATTCTTCCTCTCGGGTTTCATATTCTTCCTCTAAGGTCCTATATCTAAATTTAACAATTCCTGAACCCTTTTTATCTTTTATGTATCGTGGATCGTCAAAATAAGCAAAAATAGTATTTCTACGTAAAACACCCATAAAGGGTATTTCAATCGAAATCCCCAAACAGGGTATTAGCTCTTTCTCTTGTTCTTGATGATATTGTAATGGAATTACAAACTCATTTTTTCGCTTTTTCGCCAACAAATTCGAATTATCTTGAAGAATAGAAGGATAGACTAAATTCCAATGACCGTTGGACACGACTCGATCCCGCGTTAAATAATCAAGAATTTCCCTATCTTTTTTACCAAAAGTATCCAACAATCTATGGCTTACTGGATCGTTAGCCATTGAGAGTTCAAAGACATATCTTCCGTCAACAGAAAAATAAAAAGTATTTATTTGATCTTGATCCTTGTGGAGCGAAAAAGATGCTAGACTGGATCTGCACATACTTACTGACAATATCCATAAATGGCTTGTTTTTGGTAATCCACGAAGATTCCCATATTGATATTCGGGCGCATGATAAACATCAGTACTCCAGTGCATTTCCCCGTCTGATTCGGAATAAATATTCTTTTGTACCCTTTCTTTAAAATGCAAAGTGGACGTTCCAGCACGAATCTCTGCAATTACTTGTTCGGATTCCACGTATTGATCATTTTGCACTAGAATCAAGCTTTTTAACGGAATATTCACACTATGCAGAATATCCTGACTCTGAATAGTTACATGCAAGTCTATATAGGATAGAAAAGCAGGCTGCCCATGACGGGTACGTGTGGGGTGAACCAAATCCTCATTGAATTGTATTTTTCCATTCGAGGGGGATCGTACAAGGTCGGCAGTACCCCCTGTGAATACTCCACCAGTATGAAAAGTTCTTAATGTTAGTTGAGTCCCTGGCTCCCCAATTGATTGACCCGCAATAATACCTACAGCTTCCCCCAATTCGACCAGATCGCCATGAGTGGGACTTCGCCCATAACATAATTGACAGATCCAAGATGTGCTCCGGCAAGTAAAGGGGGTTCTAATATATATTGTTTGTGCTCGAAACGGTTGTGCTCGAAAGGCAGTTATGAATCGATTGACTAATCCAATTCCAATATCTTGATTTCGAGCAGCAATGCATCGTGAATCAATATATATATCCTCTGCTAATACACGACCAATTAGTGTTTGGACAAAAAGTTTTTCCGTCATCCCATTTTGAGGACTCACAGAAATACCTCGGATAGTACCACAATCTCTTCTACGCACAATAATATGTTGAACTACTTCAACAAGTCTACGTGTAAGATATCCAGCATCCGCTGTTCGTACAGCAGTATCTACAACCCCTTTGCGGGCTCCGTAGCAAGAAATTATATATTCTGTCAAAGAAAGTCCCTCGCGTAAATTGCTTTGAATAGGTAAATCAATCATTTGTCCTTGAGGATCCGCCATTAACCCTCTCATACCTACTAATTGATGTACCTGAGATGCATTTCCTCTGGCTCCTGAAAAAGACATTAGATAGACCGGATTAGAAGGATCCGTTATCCGGAAATTCGAATTCATTTCTTGTTTCAAATATTCACTTGTAGCATACCATATTTCAACGGATTGGCGTAATTTTTCTACTGCGTGTACAGCCCCATAATAATAGTGTTTCTCCAAAAGAAAACTCTGTTGTTCCGCGTCTTGGACTAACCATCCTTTAGAGGGTATTGTTAAAAGATCTTCGATTCCTAAAGAAATCGATGTAGTAGTGGCTTGATGGAAGCCCAGAGTCTTTATTTGATCCAGTATATGGGATGTATATCCCATTCCGAAATGATCTATTAATCTGCTAATAAGTCGTTTCATAGCAGTTCCGTCTATCTCTTTATTATGAAAGACTAGGTTGGCCCGTTCCGCCATACATGAGTACCCCCTTTTTTGGCTGAGTAGGATTCGACAATTGCTGAGTAGGATTCGACAATGGGCCTGAGTCAGTGATTCGAAAACTTAATTTACTCCCTTTTCTCAATCTGGATTTGCGCGGTAAAAAAGACGGTACTAGTGAAATCGGAATGCCCCCCGAAAGGGGCATCGACGAATCTAACTTCCTTGTTTAGGTAGTGTATGAATAGGCCCGACTAAATCCTTGTATGGCTTCCTCTATTTCTCTATAAAAAGAAATATGACCAAGAGTAGTTCGAATGTATATAGAACGGATTTCTTTTTTTCTATTTCCCACTATTAGATAGTGGGCATAAATCTCATGATAAGTCCCAAAGGATTCATATTGAACTTCAATCGGAACTTCTCTTGACCCAATGACGCGTTGATCTAGTTTCCATCGGAGCCACAAGGGACTGTTTAAACCAATTCGTTTCTGTCTATAAGCTCCCAGTGCATCATAGGAACTAGAAAAAAGGGGTTCTTTATCTTTCGTATACTTATAATAATTATTATTGTAATTTACTTTTTTATTTGGATAGTTTCCGCAACTATTATATCTATTTGCGCAAATACCTCGACGGTTTCCAATCGTTAATAAATAAAGTCCGATAAGCATGTCTTGGGTTGGCACGCAAATAGGGTCTCCAATAGCGGGAGACAGGAGATTCATATGAGAAAACATAAGTAAACGGGCTTCCGCCTGAGCTTCCAAGGATAAAGGTAGATGAACAGCCATTTGATCCCCATCAAAGTCCGCATTGAAACCCTTACACACTAATGGATGTAAACAAATAGTACGCCCCTCTACTAAAGTGGGTTGGAAGGCCTGTATGCCTAATCTATGCAGGGTAGGTGCTCTGTTCAACAGTACAGGATGTCCCCGCATAACTTCTTGAAGTATTTCCCATACAATAGGTTCCTTTTCCCAAATTTTCCTTTTAGCAATCCTTACATTAGAAGTAGCACGTTTCGTGATTAAATCGCGAATTACAAATAGCTGAAAAAGTTTTATTGCTATCTCTAGAGGTAATCCACATTGATGTAATGAAAGCGAAGGACCCACAACAATGACGGAACGCCCCGAGTAATCGACCCGTTTCCCAAGCAGAGTCTCGCGAAACCTCCCCTCTTTACCCTCAATTACATCTGAAAGTGACTTGTATACTTTATTGTGACCATCCCTCGTCGGTTGCCCGCGGGACCCACTATCAAGAAGTGTATCCACGGCTTCTTGTACCAATTTTTCCTGGCACATTACTAAATCTGCTGGCGCTAATTCACTTCTTTTTAATAGATAGGCAAGGTTGTTGTTCCGACGGATAACTCTCTTATAAAGTTCATTAATATCCGAAGTCACTACTTTATCCCCAGACCTATAAACAATGGGTCTCAATTCGGGAGGAAGAACCGGTAATAAGCACAAAACCATCCATTCTGGTTCTACATTTGTTTGAATAAAATGTTTCGCCAATTGCATGCGTCTAATCAAAAAAACTTTTCTTATTCGTCTTTTTCTATCTTCCCATTCATCTCCACTATAGCCCTCGTCTTCTAATTCCTTCCATTCAACCAGGGAATTCTCTATAATAATTCGCAAATCCAAATCCGCTAATTGTTCTCTAATAGCATCTGCTCCTGTCGCAATTTCCCGATTTCGAAATGTTGCAAAGCCTGGGGTAGAAAAAAAGGGAGAAATGCTGTGGTTACAGGATGAAATTTCATCTTCGAATAAACCTCGTAATCGTAAGAAAGTAGGTTTTTTAGCGCTGGGCCTAGCAAAAGAGAAATCGCCGTATACTAGGCCCTCCAATTTCTTAAGGGGTTTATCTAAAAGATTTGCGATATAACTAGGAAGACCTTTCAAATACCACACATGAGTCACTGGACATGCCAGTTTGATGTATCCCATTTGATATCTTCGTATCCGAGAATCGACAAATTCTACCCCGCATTTTTGGCAAAATCTTTCATCTTCGTTTTCAGCTACGCTCGCTCGAGAATTTCCACAAGCACAAATTCCGCTTTTTATGGGTCCAAAGATTCTTTCGCAAAACAATCCATCTTTTTCTGGTTTATCGGTTTTATAATGAAAAGTAGAGGGCCTTGTTACTTCGCCAACGACTTCCCCATTAGGTAGCATTTTGTTAGCCCAAGCCTTTATTTGTTGAGGGGAAACGAGTCCAATTTGAAGTTGTTTATGTTTATATTGGTCAATCATAAAATAGAAATAAGAAAAGAATTTATATTTATTCCGATCAAACATCCTCCCTATTAACCTGGAAGTTCTTTTCAGATACAAGAAAATGGTTCAGTTCTAGAGCCAAAGATCGTAGTTCTCGAACGAGCACTCGAAAAGATTCTGGAGGATCCTCGTGATTAGGCACTCTTTTTCCCCAGATCGTAGCATTAAGTATTTCTTGGCGAGCTATAAGATGATCAGATTTATAAGTAAGTATCTCTTGTAAAATATGAGCAACACCAAATCCTTCTAAAGCCCAAACTTCCATTTCTCCTACTCGTTGTCCCCCTTGCTTGGCTCTTCCTCTAACGGGTTGTTGGGTAACAAGTGAATAGGGCCCAGTAGAACGCCCATGGATTTTCTCATCAACTTGATGGATTAATTTTAAGATATAGGACTTCCCTATTAGAACAGGTTGTTCGAAGGGATCTCCTGTTCTTCCATCAAATATTCTGCTTTTTCCCGGGTACTCGGGTTCAAATACCCATGGATTTTTTGTTTGTTTACTGGCTTCATATAATTCCGAAAACACAAGTTTTCTTGAAGCCTCTTGCTCATATCTCTCATCAAAGGGTGCTATTCTATAATGCTTCTTTAGCAGATCCCCTGCTAATCCAAGCGAGCTTTCAAATATTTGTCCCACATTCATTCGTGAAGGTACTCCTAAGGGGTTGAAGACCATATCAACAGGCGTTCCATCTTGCAAATAGGGCATATCTTGCCTAGGCAAAATTTTGGAAATGATCCCCTTATTCCCGTGTCTTCCGGCTACTTTATCCCCAACTTTTATTTCACGTTTCTGTAAAATATATACACGAACCATTATGTCGAGGGGGTCCCTCTGGATCCATTTCACATCGATAACGCGCCCTCTTCCACCTATAGGTAGTTTCAGAGAAGTTTCTTTTGAATTAGATACCTCAAGACCAAAAATGGCCCGTAATAATCCAGCTTCCGCGATATAGGACGATTCACTCGCTATCTGAGGGGTTAATTTACCCACTAAAATATCGCCAGTTTCTACCCAGGATCCCAACCTCACAACTCCATTTCTGTCCAAATTGCGGAGCAAATGTTCTTCTAGATGTGGTATTTCTTTGGTGATTTTTTCAGCGGAGCCTTGGCTTGTCGTATCCGTCTGAATTTCATATTTTCGGATGTGAAAAGAAGTATAAATACCCTCATATACCAAACGTTCGCTAATCAGTACTGCGTCTTCAAAATTGTAACCCTCCCATGGCATATAAGCTACTAAAATGTTTTTTCCTAAAGCAAGTTCCCCACCAACTGTAGCCGCTCCCTCCGCTAAAATTTGCCCTTTTTTAATAGATTTACCCCAAGGAACCCGAGGTTTTTGGTGCATACAAGTATTTTTGTTAGAGCGCTGATGGGCAACTAAAGGAATACTTATAGTCTTCCCACTACTTGATAAAAGGATCTTGTGACTATCACTAGAAATGATCTTTCCCTCGCGTTCAGCTATAACGGAAACCCTCGAATCTAGAGCTGTTTGGCGTTCCAATCCAGTTCCAACAATGCACTTCTCGGACCGAGAAAGTGGAACTGCTTGGCGCTGCATATTAGAACTCATTAAAGCCCGATTCGCATCATTATGCTCAATAAAAGGAATGAGAGAACCTCCAATAGAAAAATATTGGAAAGGAAAAATACTTCTAACATGAATCTGTTCCCATGCAATAGTCAGGAATTCTTGACGGTATCTAGCTGGAACAACCTGTTCTTCCTGAATACCCTGATTCAAGGACAAAGAGTTTCCTGCTGCTATCATATAATATTCATCTCTATTTGGTGATAAATAAACCACCTGTCTCTCTTTTTTTTCTTTTGCTTTCTCAGATATTTCATAAAACGGACTCTCTATGGATCCCCACCAGTGATCAATTGTCGCATGAATAGCTAAGGATCCAGTAAGTCCAACATTAATTCCTTCGGATGTGTCAATTGGACAAATACGCCCGTAGTGACTCGGATGAATATCTCGACTCCGAAAACTTGCGGTTCTCCCCGTCAATCCTCCAGGACCCAAACAACTCACTTTTCGCCCATGAACCGTTTGTGTCAATGGATTGGTTTGATCAAAAACTTGAGATAAAGGGTATGTGCCAAAAAAGGTCTCATAAGTAGTTATTAATAAAATCGAAGTTGAAGTTGGAGTTACCAAAGTTTGTGGAGTCGGTTTCGATTGACGTATGAATACTCTACGGATAGTTTTTTGAACCGCATGTTGTAAACGACCAAGAGCCAGTCCGAATTGATCTTGTAAAAGATCTGCAACCGAACGAATACGTTTATTTTTCAAGTGATTCATATCGTCATCATCAAGTATACCCGTTCCAAATTTCATTCCAATCAAATGATCCGTAGCGGCCAATACATCTCGTGGTAACAAGAATGTATTGTTCTGAGGTATATCAAGATTCAGTCTACGATTCATATTTCGTCGACCAACTCTTCCTAATTCACATTTTTGTTGAAAAAATTTCTTTTGTAATTCCTCACATAAGGACTCCGAAAATACCAGGTCCCCACCTATACAAGAAAATTGTTGATAAAACTCCAAAATAGCTTTTTCTTTTGACTCAATCTTCTTCTTCTCCTTAGCATTCGGGAAAGACAAGAAAATTTCGGGGTAGGAAACATTATCTAAAATTTCTCTTAGATTCGAACCCATAGCTGATGATAGAACTAAAATAGATATCTTTTGTTTTCTACTCACGCGAGCCCATATCCTTTCTTTTTTATCAATTGCTAATTCCGATCTTCCTCCCCAATCTGATATTATGGTCCCGGTGTATATAGAAATTCCCTTATGGTCTAATTCCGAGCGGTAGTAAATACCAGGACTTAGCAATATTTGATTGATCACAATTCGGTATATTCCATTTATTATAAAGGTTCCTAAGGAATTCATTATAGGAATGTTTCCAATAGAAATGGTTTGCTTTTGCACATCGAAACCAAAAATTAATCTCGCAGATACATATAATTCGGAAGAATAGGTAAGCGATTCATACACAGCATCCCTTTCTTTTATCGAAGGTTCTAGCAATTGATATCCTTTCGCAAATAATTGAAATGCAATTTCGTGATCTGGATCTTTAATTGTTGGAAACTTCTCAAGTTCTTCTGCCAAACCTCGGTTAATGAACCTACAAAATCCCTCGAATTGGATCTGACTAAATCCGGGTATTGTGGACATTCTCTCATTTCCATTCCGGAGCATCTTAATCTTAAGTTTCCTATTTATCGAAGAAAAATTCCATTATCAGCTCACTCTTCATCAACCCCTACGGATCAATCTAGCAATCATGGAATCTATATTCTGTTTACTGAATTGCATGAAATTCTCGGGAACTCCACATATGTATTTCATATATGTATTTCATACATATGAATAGAGACAGTTTCAACGAAAGTTCGAATTTGGCGGGGATAGAAATGGAATGAAAATGAATTGATAAAAAAGTCCGAAAAAAAATTCTGCCACTTAAATTTTATGATATTCTAATCAGATTGGATAGCAAAGATTTCTCGTTTTATCTCCTTTCTATGAAAGGGATAAGCCATAATAATTTATAAGCACTAAAAAGTTTGACTTTAGTTCGATTTAGGATAGCACGCTTTGTTTAATTTTCAAAAAAGTTTGAAAGTTCTTTTTTGTTTCTGTAGTAGTAGAATTGCTGGAAAATAAAGGATTTCGTTGTATAATCCTAAAATAAAGGAAGTACTTCATTTTTTAAGTACTTGACAGTTATCCACCTATCCACATACCTTTCTTTTATCGTAATTTCATTTGGGTGGCCCAAGAAGGCCAGGTCATAATCTATATCAGAGCAAATTTACTCTTTTTTTTATTCAAGAAATTTAATGCAATGAAAAATTAAAGCACGATTCCCTATAGGAAATGTACATAAGGGGGATCCATAGATAATAATGCTGTTGGGACCTGGAGTTTACCTATATACAGATTAGGAAAACTTTTTTCTATTTTATTATGCCATTAAACAGAATCGAGAGAGATAATACCGATTTAAGAGTGGTTCACTAATTCAAAAAAAAAAGAAAATTCTAGTTAATGGTTCCAATTTGTTTTGAATTTTGCAGTCTGTGACTGGAAATCCACTTTTTCTCCTTTGTCATCTCAATAGAATAAAAAGAAAAGGGAAGTTTTCTAGTGTTAGCAATGTGTGTTTTAAGATAGAATCCATAGAGGAGAATAAGCAAAACTGGATCCAAAAAAGCGGAAATCTTTTTTTTTGAAAAAGATTGGAAAAAGTAAGTAGAATTAGATTCAAGATAGAAGAGAGGGGATTTTACTAAGAAAATGTGAATGAATACTTGTTCTTTTCTCGATTTTAGATCGGATTTTTTGGCGGCATGGCCAAGCGGTAAGGCAGGGGACTGCAAATCCTTTATCCCCAGTTCAAATCTGGGTGCCGCCTGATCAATAAAATACTTAGGATTATAGTACTGATCAAACTCGACAAATTCGTACCTCCTATAATTTTGGGCAAGAAAGTAACTAGTTCTGGCGATACTGGATTTTGAGAATCCATATCATAGTTCTAGCCTCAAACTAGGCTTTGTTTTGGCGGTAGTGGCCCAAATCTCAAATGGCTACCTATAAGGATGAGGTAGCGTTTCCTTATTCTTTTATTAATTTGAATTGATATTCGATTCGGGAATTTAAAACTACGAAGCTAAGATGTCATAAATCTTCGTATCTAAAAGTCCCTAAGGTACTTCTTTTGAATCTAAGATTGAAGAAGGGACTTCGCGAAGAAATATCAAGACTTCTTAATTATCATACATTTATTTATCGTACATCTTACTACATACACTTCGTACATCTTATGCTACCTACATAGACTAAAGTAAAGGCTACGGATTCTGTCGAGAACCAGATTGAATAGGCTTATCAAAAATCAATTTCGGAGTTGTGGATAAGGTTTCCTCACTCTTTCATAGAAAGATGAAAGCAGGGCAGTAGGCTTTAGGTCAAAAATAAACATGGGTAAGGCGGGTATCCAATAACAATAAATATTTCTCTATCCTAATTTTAAGATATATTCTGACGTTCTTTGCTTATAAAAAAGGTAACAAAAGGAACAAAAAATATCTCTATTCCCGCGTCTTCTATTCAGGACATCCTCCTACCCCTTTTTTAGGGAAAAGGGTTATGTATCATTTTTATACTTAATGCTCTCCAATTCTACCAGAAATCATATAAGAATTTGTTAGGAGTAAATTCTTTTAACTGATTCATCCATAGTCTTAGGGCCGAATCGCCTTTTGACTCTGTACCCTTGATTCCACTATGATTATTGATTAATAGTAGAAAAATTCCTTCATAGAAACAGGAGACATAATTTACATGGATATAGTAAGTCTCGCTTGGGCTGCTTTAATGGTAGTCTTTACATTTTCTCTTTCGCTAGTAGTATGGGGGAGGAGTGGACTCTAGGGATACTACTAATTGATTGAATAGTCGAATTGTAGTATCAATTCTTTTCTTTAATTGATCCTTTTGCATTAATCGTTTTGCCAAACTTTATTTTATTTTTCTTTTACTTTCTTTTACTATAGTCTATAGTGTATTCTCGTATTATTTTTCTCCCCCTCCATAGATTCTTTCAATGAAGAATTGTCTTCGATTTTTTTGATTTTGAATTGATTGAAATTAAGTGGATGCAGTGAAAAAAGAAGTTGAATTAGACTACTATTTCAATCTACTAATCTATTATATGTAATGTAGATTCAAGATAATATAATAGAAAGAATCATAAAGTGTGGTAGAAAGCATATAGTTTTTTCTACCACACTTTATGATTCCAACCAGATCCTTTCATTTAAGACTTGAATTTTTTTTCTTTAATCCCTTTTTATTTCTTCACTGATTAATTGGTAATTGGAATTTCAGTTAATCATTTTGGCTGGCTGTTTTTACATAAATAATAAGTAAAAAGGCAGTAGGAACTAGAATGAACAATGCAGTAGCAATAAATGCGAGAATATTGACTTCCATAACCTCTTTATTTTTTTCTTTTTCACAATAACTCGGGATGTAATCCCATGGAGAGAAAAAAGGGATATCCTGTAAATTCAAGGGGAGGACTTGCATTCTGATAATACTGAATCAATTCAATATTATGAATATCGGATCTATCAAATCAATTCATGGTTGATAGTGGAATAATATAACATAGGAGATCCCTTATCCATACTAAGAACAAAATCCTTTTTTTGATTGGATTCGGAACCCTTTTTTCATCCTTTTCTACTTTTGCTTTTCTATATGTATAACCCACAATCTTTCTTATAGTTATACATACAATTCAGTATTATATGACCAACTTTCTACGGGTCACATAGACATCCACATAAGCAGTAGAAGTAGAAATGAGATGGAGAAAAGAGGGTCTTAAATAAAAAGAAAGGATCCCATATTTGAATTTAGGAAAAAGAGCGTTTGCTTGGTTTTTATTTATTTTATTAGGTTACTATCCATATTTGCTTTTTGGGGTCTAAAGATGAGAGCAGACGCATAAAAAAAAAAGAGTCGGCAAATGGACCGAGAATGAGGTAGATTCTTTCCAATTATTCATTGAACATACACAAACAAAGTTGGAACTAGAAAATGGAAGGAGTGTGGTTTAACCCCCAAAAAGAAACTAATTATATTAAATTCATTCTCTAAGAATAAACGAATACAATTTATGTATGGATTCTGATAAAATACGGTACACTATTCCACAAGCGTCAAATAGGAAGTTAACATGATGATAGTATCATCATCAAAATAGAGTAATATCCTAAATTATACTAATCCACGTATGATATCTATGTCTTTCCTTATCAATCGGAAGTAGTGAAAAAAAAAATTCCTATACAGCTCTCTTTTTACTGAGAAATGCGAAATAAAAAAAGTGAAGGTGAAATAAGGGTGCCCCATAGATAGTTGATCTTGTCCCCTGCCCCCTTTTTTTCTTGGAAATTTTTTTTGATAAGAAAAGGAAAGATGGATTAGTCCATTCATTGAACTCTAGTTCGGGACTGACGGGGCTCGAACCCGCAGCTTCCGCCTTGACAGGGCGGTGCTCTAACCAATTGAACTACAATCCCTGCAGGGTGTATGGCATACCTATTCTTAAATAGAACCATAAGAAGATTCAATTCGTCTGCCGTACTGTACTCTAAGAAATAGACGAATCATATACTACATACCCACATAGGATATGTGAGTGTAGTGAGAGTGGCATAACTAGTATCGTATGTCGCGATTTTTTATTCCTAAAAATAAAAGATAATCCACCTTTCAATAAGAAAAACTCTTTTCTTTGTAAGAAAAGAATCAGAGAGAAATGGATTAGAAGGAAATTTTCCTTCTCTCTTTACCATAGATTTCTATGGATCAAACATTTTTTTTTATGGAAGAAAAAAATAGATTTAGTTCATATTCACGAAGCCCCAGATTTTTGGGCCGAGCTGGATTTGAACCAGCGTAGACATATCGTCAACGAATTTACAGTCCGTCCCCATTAACCGCTCGGGCATCGACCCAGGAAGAATTTATTCTAGGGTTTTTGATAATCTATGATTAACCTCTTTTTTTAATACTCCCTACCCCCAGGGGAAGTCGAATCCCCGCTGCCTCCTTGAAAGAGAGATGTCCTGAACCACTAGACGATAGGGGCATCACTAGACGATAGCGCCATATACAACCACTCGTCTTTATACTATAATGATAGTATGAGCAGTTTTTTGGAATTGTCAATATACTCTTCGAGTATAACTAGATCAAAGCAAAGAGTCTTTCCTACTTTTCTGTTATGCTTTCATAGGATTTTTTTTTAGTTGATCGTTAGATTAATTCACGCATCATCCCCTACTTTTTATTTTTAGGGAAATTCATTTAAATATAGAAATTTAAATATAGAATAAGAATAGATTAATAAAAAAGATTCTAGATTAGTTCAGTACAGGTATTGATTTGCTTGCTCTAACAGGAAAAGGGGGCATCTCGCACTAAACTAAGTCATAAAATTCAAGAAAAAAAAGAGAGATTTTCAAAAAAAAAAAGGAAAAAAGTGAATGAATTTAGTAGAAAAGTACCTTATCGGATTCGAACCAATGACTTCTGTCTTAACATGACATTACTCTACTACTAAGTGAAAAGTGAAAAGCCCTTTATCGGATTTGAACCGATGACTTATGCCTTACCATGGCATTACTCTACCACTGAGTTAAAAGGGCTTTTTATTCAATTCAAAAATTAGCCACTTTCGTTTACCATTATGGGTCTACTGTATAATGTACATAATATATGTTATATAGAGATATATGTAGAGATTTTCTCTATATATATCGAGATATAGAAGTTTATTCATGGCGGGTTCAAAATCTTGAGAAAATTATAAGAAAAATAAGAAAATCTTTCATATTCTCTCTTATCACTTGTACAAAGTAGAGGTTTTATTTATATTATATAAATAAATATGTATAAAAAAATACGTGAACAGAGAGTTGAAACACTCAATAATTATTATTAGTATCTGATATACTTGAAGAGGGTAAGTTCGTAGGTATCTAAACACGATCTCAGACGACTCACCAAACCAAAGCCCGGACGGAAGTGTTTTTTTTGAAGAAGAGAACAAATATGTATCATATAGTTGAATCGGATACAACAGTGGGCCAAAAAGGCAAAGGAGCAACTGCTGTTAAAAAAATGGTAGATTTTGTTTTTTTTTATCTTTAGGCTATTCACTTTTCACGTGTTCAGAATGTTCTGCAGAATTAGGGATTTTTTTCTTCTATTGGCTGATCTTATGATGAGAACTTTCTCCGTTTGATTTAATACGGTGGAATTAGCCTCCTTCTCTCTCGAATGGCTGCCCTTGACAAAGGATAGCGTTGGTATCATAATTTACATGTAGCGGGTATAGTTTAGTGGTAAAAGTGTGATTCGTTCTATTAATAACTGAATTTGAAATGATATACTTAAGGCATCCTTAAGTTTTTTTATATTCATATTCTGATGAAACTTTAGTTTTTATAAAGGGTTTAATCCTATTCCTCTCAATAACATATTGAGGAAGAATATACATTCTCGCGACTAGTATCGAAAAAAAGACTAATTGAATTTGTATCCAAAATACAAATTCGATTATGAGTACAGAGTCGCGAAGCATAATTTTGCATTGGATTAAGTATTCCAATTGAATAAATATGAGTAAAGGATCTATGGATGAAGATACAAAAAAGTTTATTTCCAATCGTAACTAAATCTTTTTTCTTTTAAAAAGGAAATGGAAGCCCAATAGCTAAAAAACGATAGTTTTGGTTTACTAGAACCATCAGTATATTGTTTCAGCTCGGTGGAAACCCAACTCTTTTCCTCAGGATCTCTTGAATGAAATTAGGGAACGAAGTAAGTAGATTAGATAGATATTTAATAGAATTTCTATCTCCTATTCTATAGGGATCATCTAGAAAGCAGAGAGCTTTGATTCTATTCAGACAGAAAAGCTGACATAGATGTTAAGTGGTGAGAATATCCATAAAGGAGCCGAATGAAATCAAAATTTCATGTTCGGTTTTGAATTAGAGACGTTAAAAATAATCAACCAACGTCGACTATAACCCCTAG